GTTAATGTAGCTTAATGCCAAAGCAAAGCACTGAAAATGCTTAGATGAGCTCTTCCAGCTCCATGAACACAAAGGTTTGGTCCTGGCCTTTTTATTATTTGGTAGTAAATTTACACATGCAAGTCTCCCCGCACCAGTGAGAATGCCCTTAACATCAGTTCAAAGATCAAGAGGAGCAGGTATTAAGCACACTATTAAGTAGCTCAAGATGCCTTGCTTAACCACACCCCCAAGGGAAACAGCAGTGATAGAAATTTAGCAATAAACGAAAGTTTGACTAAGTTATACTACTCAGGGTTGGTAAATTTCGTGCCAGCCACCGCGGTCATACGATTAACCCAAATTAATAAACACTCGGCGTAAAGCGTGATTAGGATTAGACGTAACAAAATAGAATCAAATATCAACTAAACTGTAAAAAGTAATAGTTGCAAACAAAAATTAACAACGAAAGTGGTTTTATTATCTTCGAATTCACGATAGCTAAGACCCAAACTGGGATTAGATACCCCACTATGCTTAGCCCTAAACCTCGATAATTTCATAACAAAATTACCCGCCAGAGAACTACAAGCCAGAGCTTCAAACTCAAAGGACTTGGCGGTGCTTTATACCCGCCTAGAGGAGCCTGTTCTATAATCGATAAACCCCGATAGACCTCACCACTCTTTGCCAACTCAGCCTATATACCGCCATCTTCAGCGAACCCTAAAAAGGGACAAAAGTAAGCTCAATTATTTCCATAAAAACGTTAGGTCAAGGTGTAGCCTATAGAGTGGGAAGCAATGGGCTACATTTTCTATATCAGAATACACGAAGACCCTGATGAAACTCAAAGGGTTAAAGGAGGATTTAGTAGTAAATTAAGAATAGAGTGCTTAATTGAACCAGGCCATGAAGCACGCACACACCGCCCGTCGCCCTCCTCAAGTATTGGCTACTTACCATTGTTAATCACAAGAATAAATCAATACAAGAGGAGATAAGTCGTAACAAGGTAAGCATACTGGAAAGTGTGCTTGGATATTTCAGAGTGTAGCTTAACTTAAAGCACTTGGCTTACACCCAAGAGATTTCATCGACTGACCTCTCTGAGCCAATCCTAGCCCTACTAAACTTCCATTGAACCAGAGCAATTAACCTAAACTAAATCATTCACCCTAAATTAAAAGTATAGGAGATAGAAATTCATTTTTAGGCGCTATAGATAAAGTACCGTAAGGGAAAGATGAAAGACCTATTAACAGCACAAAAAAGCAGAGATTACTACTCTTACCTTTTGCATAATGAATTAGCTAGAAAACTCTTAGCAAAAAGAATTTTAGTTAAAAACCCCGAAACCAGACGAGCTATCTATAAGCAGTTGTAAGAACGAACCCGTCCATGTGGCAAAATGGTGGGAAGACTTCTAGATAGAGGTGAAAAGCCAACCGAGCCTGGTGATAGCTGGTTGTCCAGAATAGAATTTCAGTTCAACTTTAAATGTTTCCTAAAGGACATCCAACCTTAATGAAAATTTAAATGTTACTCCAAAGAGGGACAGCTCTTTGGAAAAAGGATACAGCCTTTTTTAGTGAGTAAGTCATTCTTAACCCATAGTTGGCTTAAAAGCAGCCATCAATTAAGAAAGCGTTAAAGCTCAACAATCAAAACTAACTTAATTCAAGTATTCAATAAACGAACTCCTACAACCCCCAACTGGACTAATCTATAAAATTATAGAAGAAATAATGCTAATATGAGTAACAAGAACAACGTTCTCCTTGCACAAGCTTATACCAGATCGGATGCCCACTGGTAGTTAACAATTGTAATAGAAAAAATCCACAAATTAACACTCTATTAACTCTCACTGTTAACCCAACACAGGAGTGCAATATAGGAAAGATTAAAAGAAGGAAAAGGAACTCGGCAAACTCTAACCCCGCCTGTTTACCAAAAACATCACCTCTAGCATTACTAGTATTAGAGGCACTGCCTGCCCAGTGACATACGTTTAACGGCCGCGGTATCCTGACCGTGCAAAGGTAGCATAATCACTTGTTCCTTAATTAGGGACTAGCATGAATGGCAACACGAGGGTTAAACTGTCTCTTTCTTCTAATCAGTGAAATTGACCTCCCCGTGAAGAGGCGGGGATGAACCAATAAGACGAGAAGACCCTATGGAGCTTAAATTAATTAACCTAATATTTCCTCTCATCCTGCTCTATACAGAGCCTAATCAAAGAAATTCCTAGGTTAAAAATTTTGGTTGGGGTGACCTCGGAGCATAGAAAAACCTCCGAATGATTTCAGGTTAGACCCAACAAGTCAAACCTATAGCAATCATAAATTGACCCAAAAACTTTTTGATCAACGGAACAAGTTACCCTAGGGATAACAGCGCAATCCTATTCTAGAGTTCCCATCGACAATAGGGTTTACGACCTCGATGTTGGATCAGGACATCCCAATGGTGCAACCGCTATTAAAGGTTCGTTTGTTCAACGATTAAAGTCCTACGTGATCTGAGTTCAGACCGGAGAAATCCAGGTCGGTTTCTATCTATTAAGTATTTCTCCCAGTACGAAAGGACAAGAGAAATAGAGCCTACTGCCCCACAGAGCTCTAAGTCTAAAAGATGAAATAATCTTAATCTAGTACACTTACCTAATATACGACCCAAGACCAGGGTTTGTTAAGGTGGCAGAGCCCGGTAATTGCATAAGACTTAAAACCTTATAATCAGAGGTTCAACTCCTCTCCTTAACATTATGTTCTTAATCAACACCCTTCTTCTAATTCTACCTGTACTTCTAGCTATAGCCTTCCTCACCCTAGTAGAACGAAAAATCTTAGGCTATATACAACTTCGAAAAGGTCCAAACATCGTAGGCCCCTATGGCCTCCTCCAACCAATTGCCGACGCCATTAAACTATTTATCAAAGAACCTCTACGGCCTCTAACATCTTCCTCCCTACTTTTTATTATTGCCCCTACCCTAGCACTAACCTTGGCACTCTCTATATGACTTCCAATCCCAATGCCTTATCCCTTAGTTAACTTGAATATAGGCGTACTATTTATCCTCGCAACATCCAGCCTGGCCGTCTATTCAATCCTCTGATCAGGCTGAGCTTCCAACTCAAAATATGCACTATTCGGTGCCCTCCGAGCAGTTGCACAAACCATCTCTTATGAAGTTACACTAGCTATTATTCTCCTGTGTATCCTTCTAATAAATGGCTCATTCACACTATCATCCCTCATCACAACACAAGAATATATATGAATCCTTATTCCAGCATGACCCCTAGCCATAATATGATTTATCTCGACTTTAGCAGAAACAAACCGAGCCCCATTTGACCTAACCGAAGGCGAATCAGAGCTAGTCTCAGGATTCAACGTAGAATATGCAGGAGGACCTTTTGCTCTTTTCTTCCTAGCCGAGTACACTAATATTATTATAATAAATGCCCTCACAACCATTCTCTTCCTAGGCCCATTTCATAGCCACACTAACCCAGAAATTTACACAATTAACTTTGCCACCAAAACTCTCCTTTTAACAATGACATTCTTATGAATCCGAGCATCATACCCTCGATTCCGCTATGACCAACTCATGCACCTCTTATGAAAAAGCTTTCTCCCCCTGACACTAGCCCTATGCATATGACACGTCTCTATGCCTATCACACTTTCAAGTATCCCCCCTCACATATAGAAATATGTCTGATAAAAGAGTTACTTTGATAGAGTAAATTATAGAGGTTTAAGCCCTCTTATTTCTAGAACTATAGGCCTCGAACCTACACCTAAGAACTCAAAATCCTCCGTGCTACCTAATACACCAAATTCTATTTAATAAGTAAGGTCAGCTAAATAAGCTATCGGGCCCATACCCCGAAAATGTTGGTTTGTATCCTTCCCGTACTAATTAACCCCTTAATTTTCATAATCATTCTATTCACCCTATTCCTAGGAACAATAATCACAATATTTAGCTCTCACTGGCTAACTATATGAATAGGATTAGAGATAAACATGCTGGCAATTATCCCCATCCTAATCAACAAAGCCACACCACGTTCAACAGAAGCAGCAACCAAATATTTTCTAACCCAAGCCACTGCATCAATAATCCTAATAATAGCCATTACACTCAACATTATTGACTCCGGCCAATGAACAATAATTAATCCCCAAAACCACCTTACCCCAATCCTAATTATATTAGCCTTAATCATCAAACTAGGCATAGCCCCATTCCACTTTTGAGTCCCAGAGGTAACTCAAGGAATCCCTTTAAAATCAGGACTAATCCTCTTGACATGGCAAAAACTAGCCCCCTTATCCATCCTGTACCAAATCTCACCCTCGATCGACTCAACCTTCATGATATTAGTAGGGATCCTATCAATCATAATTGGCGGCTGAGGGGGACTTAACCAAACGCAACTACGAAAAATCCTAGCATACTCTTCAATTGCCCACATAGGATGAATAGCAACTATCATCACATTTAACCCAGACACTATAACCTTAAACCTCATTATCTACATCCTACTAACAACCCCTATATTTATAATACTTATGCAACACACAAACACTACCACCTTATCTCTCTCACAAATATGAAATAAATCCCCACTAATAGTTACTGCTATCCTAGTTACTCTACTATCCCTAGGAGGTCTCCCCCCACTCACAGGCTTCATTCCTAAATGAATCATTATTCAAGAACTAACAAAAAATGGTAACATCATTATACCTACCCTAATAGCTATACTTGCCCTTCTAAACCTATTCTTCTACCTACGTCTTATTTACTCTTCTTCGCTAACAATATTCCCAACAACAAACAACCTAAAAATAAAATGACAATTCCAACTAACAAAACATTCCCCATTCTTAGCCCCGCTCATCATCCTATCAGCAATATCCCTCCCCCTCACACCTATATTTTCAGTATTATATTAACTCTAAAGGGGTTTAGGTTATATAGACCAAGAGCCTTCAAAGCTCTAAGAAAGTAAATTTACTTAACCTCTGCCTAAGGACTGCAAATTAACTTTACATCTCCTGAATGCAAGTCAGACGCTTTAATTAAGCTAAATCCTCCTAGATTGGTGGGATCCAACCCCACGAAACTTTAGTTAACAGCTAAACACCCTAATCAACTGGCTTCAATCTACTTCTCCCGCCGCAAAGAAAAAAAGGCGGGAGAAGTCCCGGCAGAATTGAAGCTGCTTCTTTGAATTTGCAATTCAATATGATATTTCACCTCAGGACTTGGTAAAAAGAGGGCTAAACCTCTGTCTTTAGATTTACAGTCTAATGCTTACTCAGCCATTTTACCTCTTACTTATGTTCATTAACCGTTGATTATTTTCTACCAACCATAAGGACATCGGAACCCTTTATTTACTATTTGGGGCCTGAGCCGGAATGGTAGGAACAGCCCTTAGTCTGCTCATTCGTGCAGAATTAGGCCAGCCTGGGACTCTACTTGGAGATGACCAGATTTACAATGTTATTGTCACAGCTCATGCCTTTGTAATAATTTTCTTCATAGTCATACCAATTATAATCGGAGGGTTCGGCAATTGGCTAGTTCCCCTAATAATTGGAGCCCCCGACATAGCTTTTCCCCGAATAAATAATATAAGCTTTTGGCTTCTCCCTCCATCTTTCCTCCTGCTTCTTGCTTCATCTATAGTAGAAGCCGGAGCAGGGACAGGCTGAACCGTCTATCCTCCTCTGGCCGGTAATTTGGCCCATGCAGGAGCTTCAGTTGACCTCACTATCTTCTCCCTCCACCTGGCAGGAGTTTCATCCATTTTAGGGGCTATCAATTTCATCACAACAATCATTAATATAAAACCCCCAGCTATATCTCAATACCAAACTCCTTTGTTTGTTTGATCCGTTCTTATCACAGCTGTACTTCTTCTTCTTTCCTTGCCCGTTTTAGCTGCTGGCATTACAATATTATTAACCGACCGTAATCTTAATACTACTTTTTTCGATCCCGCAGGAGGAGGGGACCCTATCCTCTACCAACATCTATTCTGATTCTTCGGACATCCGGAAGTATATATTCTTATCCTCCCAGGGTTTGGCATAATTTCACATATTGTTACCTACTACTCCGGAAAAAAAGAACCATTCGGCTATATAGGAATAGTATGGGCTATAATATCAATTGGATTCCTCGGATTTATTGTTTGAGCCCATCACATATTCACAGTGGGCATAGACGTAGATACACGAGCCTACTTTACATCAGCTACCATAATTATTGCCATCCCTACCGGAGTCAAAGTATTCAGTTGACTGGCAACCCTACACGGCGGCAATATTAAATGATCTCCAGCTATACTTTGGGCCTTGGGATTTATCTTCCTGTTTACAGTGGGCGGCCTGACAGGCATTGTACTGGCTAACTCCTCCCTAGATATTGTCTTACACGACACATACTATGTGGTAGCTCATTTCCACTATGTATTGTCTATAGGTGCCGTATTCGCCATTATAGGAGGATTTGCACACTGGTTCCCTTTATTCTCAGGCTACACCCTGGATCCCACTTGAGCTAAAATTCACTTTACTGTGATATTCGTAGGAGTCAATTTAACTTTCTTCCCCCAACATTTTCTAGGTCTCTCCGGCATGCCTCGACGGTACTCAGATTATCCTGATGCCTACACAATATGAAACACTGTATCATCCATAGGCTCATTTATCTCCCTGACAGCAGTAATAGTAATAATCTTTATAATCTGGGAAGCTTTCGCCTCAAAACGAGAAGTAGAAACTGTCGAACTAACTACAACAAATCTGGAGTGACTACACGGATGTCCTCCCCCATACCACACATTTGAAGAACCAGCATATGTAAAAGCCTAATACAAGAAAGGAAGGAATCGAACCCCCTAAGACTGGTTTCAAGCCAGCCCCATAACCACTATGACTTTCTCAATAAGATATTAGTAAAATCATTACATAACTTTGTCAAAGTTAACTTATAGGTTAAATTCCTATATATCTTTATGGCATACCCCTTTCAGTTAGGCTTTCAAGATGCCTCATCTCCCATTATGGAAGAATTACTTCATTTTCATGACCACACACTTATAATTGTGTTCCTGATTAGCTCACTGGTCCTTTACATTATTTCTCTGATACTAACTACAAAACTCACTCACACCAGCACAATAGATGCCCAAGAAGTAGAGACAATCTGAACTATCCTCCCTGCCATTATCCTTATTTTAATTGCTCTCCCTTCCCTACGGATCCTTTATATAATAGATGAAATCAACAACCCATCCTTAACCGTAAAAACTATAGGTCATCAATGATACTGGAGCTATGAATATACTGACTACGAGGACTTGAACTTTGACTCCTACATAATTCCAACATCTGATCTCAATCCTGGTGACCTACGACTGCTAGAAGTCGATAATCGGGTTGTTCTTCCAATAGAACTACCAATCCGAATGCTGATCTCCTCAGAAGATGTATTACACTCATGAGCAGTGCCCTCACTAGGGTTAAAAACAGACGCTATCCCTGGACGTCTAAACCAGGCTACCCTTATCTCAACCCGGCCCGGCCTTTTCTATGGCCAATGTTCAGAGATCTGCGGCTCCAACCACAGCTTTATGCCTATTGTCCTCGAAATAATTCCACTTAAACACTTCGAGAGCTGATCACTATCTATAATTTAATTTCACTATGAAGCTAAGCTAGCACTAGCCTTTTAAGCTAGAGAGTGGGAGTTGATTGACCCTCCCCATAGTGAAATGCCACAACTTGATACATCTACATGACTAATCACTATTATTGCTATGATTCTCTCACTATTTATTCTAATTCAACTTAAATTCCATAAATACACCTACCCTTTAAGCCCAATACCTAAAGCACTGAAATCGACTTCCTTCCCCTGCCCATGAGAAGAAAAATGAACGAAAATTTATTCTCCTCTTTCATTACCCCAACAGTATTAGGCCTACCAATCGTAGTCCTAATTGTCATTTTTCCAGCCCTTCTATTCCCCTCCCCCTCCCGACTTATTAATAACCGACTAGTCTCAGTTCAACAATGATTAGCCCAACTGATTTTAAAACAAATAATAACAATGCACTCCCCTAAAGGACGAACTTGATCCTTAATGTTAGTTTCCCTAATTATATTTATTGGCTCAACTAACCTCTTAGGCCTTTTACCCCATTCATTCACTCCAACCACCCAATTATCAATAAATCTGGGTATAGCAATCCCTTTATGAGCAGGAGCTGTTATCTTAGGCTTCCGCTACAAAACCAAGGCATCCCTAGCCCATTTTCTCCCACAAGGCACCCCTATTCCCCTGATTCCTATACTAATCATCATCGAAACAATTAGTCTTTTTATTCAACCCATGGCCCTGGCCGTGCGACTCACAGCTAATATTACAGCAGGCCACCTTCTCATGCATCTGATTGGCAGCGCAGCACTCGCTTTAGTCTCAATTAGCCCAACAACAGCACTAATCACCTTTATTATTCTAATTTTACTCACAGTACTAGAATTCGCTGTAGCCCTGATCCAAGCCTATGTTTTTACACTTCTCGTAAGCCTTTATCTACATGATAATACCTAATGACACACCAAACTCACGCTTACCATATAGTTAACCCAAGCCCATGGCCACTTACCGGAGCCCTATCCGCTCTTCTTATGACATCAGGTCTAGCCATATGATTTCACTTTAACTCCACTTCACTTCTCCTTATTGGCCTGCTAACAAACACACTCACAATATACCAATGATGACGAGACATTGTACGAGAGGGTACATTTCAAGGCCACCACACCCCTATCGTTCAAAAAGGCTTACGATATGGCATAATCTTATTTATCATCTCAGAAGTCTTTTTCTTTACAGGCTTTTTTTGAGCCTTCTACCACTCAAGCTTGGCCCCAACCCCAGAATTAGGAGGTTGCTGACCCCCAACAGGCATCAACCCTCTCAATCCCCTTGAAGTCCCTCTACTCAATACCTCAGTTCTCCTTGCCTCAGGAGTCTCAATTACATGAGCCCACCACAGCCTAATAGAAGGAAATCGCAAGAACATACAACAGGCCTTAACCATCACTATTCTCCTAGGCATCTATTTTACCCTCCTTCAAGCATCCGAGTACTATGAAACATCATTCACTATCTCAGACGGAGTGTATGGCTCAACATTCTTCATAGCCACAGGATTCCACGGCCTTCATGTAATCATTGGATCCACTTTCCTCACAGTTTGCCTTCTACGACAATTTAATTTCCACTTCACATCAAGCCACCACTTTGGCTTTGAGGCAGCAGCATGATACTGACACTTCGTCGACGTAGTATGACTTTTCCTTTATGTATCTATTTATTGATGAGGATCTTACTCTTTTAGTATCAACTAGTACATCTGACTTCCAATCAGTTAGTTTTGGTGCAACTCCAAAAAAGAGTAATTAACTTAGCCCTAGTCCTTCTGATTAACACAACCATTTCCCTGATCCTAGTGACTATCGCCTTTTGATTACCCCAATTAAATATCTACTCAGAAAAAACAAGTCCTTACGAATGTGGATTTGACCCTATAGGATCAGCACGTCTCCCTTTCTCAATGAAATTCTTCCTAGTAGCGATTACATTCCTATTATTCGACTTAGAAATTGCCCTTCTACTTCCCCTCCCATGAGCTACACAATTTAATAACTTAAACCTAATTCTCATCATAGCTCTTCTACTAATCTCGATCCTAGCTCTTGGCCTAGCCTACGAATGAATCCAAAAGGGACTCGAGTGAGTTGAATATGATAATTAGTTTAATTAAAATAAATGATTTCGACTCATTAGACTATGGAGTAACCATAATTATCAAGATGCCTTCAATCTATATTAATATCTTCTTAGCATTCACCCTAGCTCTCCTAGGCATACTAGTATATCGATCCCACCTAATATCTTCCTTGCTATGTCTAGAAGGGATGATACTATCCTTATTTATCCTAATTACGCTAACAGCCCTAAACACTCACTTTACACTCTCCTTCATATTCCCAATTATCCTTCTTGTATTTGCAGCCTGTGAAGCTGCAGTAGGCCTAGCCCTATTAGTTATAGTTTCTAATACTTACGGCATGGACTATGTACAAAACCTAAATCTCCTGCAATGCTAAAAACTATTGTCCCAACAATTATATTGATTCCCACAGTATGATGATCTAAAAATAATATAATCTGAATTAACGCAACAACATACAGCCTGTTAATTAGTCTCACTACTCTACCTCTACTCAATCAACCAAGTGATACATACCTAAATTTCTCGACTACATTTTTCTCAGACGCCCTGTCTACCCCCCTCCTAATATTAACAACTTGACTCCTTCCCCTAATAATTTTAGCCAGCCAACACCACCTAGATAAAGAACCCCTTTTACACAAAAAAACGTATATTTCACTCCTAATCTCACTACAAATCTTCTTAGTAATAACATTTTCAGCTACAGAACTAATCCTATTCTACATTCTGTTTGAGGCTACGCTAATTCCTACACTCATTATCATCACACGATGAGGAAACCAGACAGAACGACTTAATGCGGGAACCTATTTCCTATTCTATACCCTTATGGGTTCCCTCCCCCTTCTAGTTGCCCTAATTTATCTACAAAACTCCATAGGGTCTCTTAACTTTCTTCTAATCCAACTTACAAATATATCATTATCCCCATCATGATCAAACTCACTTATATGACTAGCATGTATAATAGCTTTCCTAGTCAAAATACCCCTCTATGGTCTACACCTATGACTACCAAAAGCCCACGTAGAAGCCCCCATTGCAGGCTCAATAGTTCTAGCAGCCGTCCTACTCAAACTAGGCGGTTATGGGATAATACGTATTACTATTCTCCTTGACCCCATCACAAATTATATAGCATACCCCTTCCTTATACTCTCCCTCTGAGGTATAATTATAACCAGCTCTATTTGTCTACGACAAACAGATCTAAAATCACTCATTGCCTACTCCTCAGTGAGTCACATAGCCCTAGTAATCGTCGCAATCCTAATCCAAACACCGTGAAGTTTTATAGGAGCCACTGCCTTAATAATTGCCCACGGCCTTACCTCCTCTCTATTATTCTGTCTCGCCAATTCCAACTATGAACGCATCCACAGCCGGACTATACTTTTAGCCCGAGGTCTACAAACTATTCTCCCCCTGACAGCAGCATGATGACTAATCGCCAGCCTCACTAACCTTGCCCTCCCCCCTTCCATCAACTTAATGGGAGAGCTCCTCATCATAATAGCATCCTTCTCATGATCTAACCTCACCATTATCCTTATAGGGGCTAATGTTCTAATTACAGCACTTTATTCCCTCTACATACTATCTACCACCCAACGTGGCAAATTCACATATCACACAAACAACATCTCCCCCACATTCACCCGAGAAAACACTCTCATAATATTCCATCTAACCCCTCTCCTTCTCCTATCTATTAACCCCAAAATTATCCTAGGCCCAATGCTCTGTAGATATAGTTTAAATAAAACATTAGATTGTGAATCTAATAATAGAAGCTTACACCTCCTTATTTACCGAGAATGCTTGCAAGAACTGCTAACTCATGCTTCCATGCCTAACCTCATGGCTTTCTCAACTTTTAAAGGATAGAAGTAATCCGTTGGCCTTAGGAGTCAAAAAATTGGTGCAACTCCAAATAAAAGTAATTAACCTATTCTCCACTTCAGTAGCTGTCTCAATTATTATTTTGGTCCTCCCAATTGTGGCTTCATTCACTAACATTTTTAACAGCACCAACTTCCCCTTCTATGTAAAAACCTCAGTCTCCTACGCATTTACCATCAGCCTAATTCCAACACTTGTTTTTATTTATACCAACCAAGAAACACTAATTTCCAACTGACACTGAGTCACAATCCACACCCTAAAACTCACCACTAGCTTTAAACTAGACTACTTCTCAATGCTCTTCACCCCCATCGCTCTATTCGTAACATGGTCAATTATAGAATTCTCTATATGATACATACACTCCGACCCCAAAATCAATCAATTCTTTAAATACTTATTATTATTCCTTATTACTATACTTATTTTAGTTACCGCTAACAACCTCTTCCAACTGTTTATTGGATGGGAAGGCGTTGGTATCATATCGTTTCTCCTCATTGGCTGATGGCACGGCCGAACTGACGCTAACACCGCAGCCCTCCAAGCAATTTTGTACAACCGCATTGGAGACATTGGCTTCATTATAACTATAGCTTGATTCGCCATTAACTTTAACACATGGGAACTACAACAAATATTTATCCTCAACAACACTCCTACCCTACCATTAATTGGACTAATCCTAGCCGCTACAGGAAAATCTGCTCAATTCGGCCTACACCCATGACTCCCCTCAGCAATAGAGGGCCCAACTCCTGTCTCAGCCCTACTTCACTCAAGTACTATAGTAGTTGCTGGAGTATTCCTTTTGATCCGCTTCCACCCCCTATTAGAAGGTAACAAAACAGCTCAAACACTTATTCTATGCCTGGGAGCAATCACTACCCTATTCACAGCCCTATGCGCTCTTACACAAAATGACATCAAAAAAATTGTAGCTTTTTCCACATCAAGCCAACTAGGACTAATAATAGTAACTATTGGAATCAACCAGCCCTACTTAGCATTTCTGCACATCTGTACCCACGCTTTCTTTAAAGCTATACTTTTTCTCTGCTCCGGATCTATCATCCATAGTCTAAATGACGAACAAGACATCCGAAAAATAGGAGGCTTATACAAAACTATGCCCTTTACATCATCTGCTCTAACCATTGGCAGCTTAGCCCTTACAGGCATACCTTTCTTAACAGGCTTCTACTCAAAAGACTTAATTATTGAATCCGCAAACACATCTTATACCAACGCCTGAGCCCTTATTATTACCCTTATCGCCACATCTCTCACAGCTGTTTACAGCACACGCATCATCTTCTTTGCCCTATTAGGACAACCTCGTTACCCTACCCTTATTATTATCAACGAAAATAATCCCTCACTTATCAACTCCATTAAACGCCTTGCATTCGGAAGCATCTTTGCAGGATTTCTAATCTCTAACTTTGTTTCACCCACTAACATTCCTCAAATAACAATACCACTATATATAAAAATAACAGCTCTATCAGTTACTATCCTAGGCTTCATCCTTGCAATAGAACTCAACCAACTGAGCCTCCATCTAAAATTGCCTACCCAATCCCCGAGCTTTAACTTTTCGAACATGTTAGGATTTTTCCCTACTACGATACACCGCCTCCTACCCTACCTTAACCTCTCAACAAGCCAAAATATAGCCACACTACTCTTAGATATAACCTGAGCCGAAAAAGCGATTCCAAAAAACATTGCAGATACGCAAATTCTAGCATCCACTACAATCTCTACTCAAAAGGGTCTGATCAAATTCTATTCCTTGTCCTTCTTAATCTCTATACTCCTAGCTCTACTTCTACTGGCCTAGCCCCACGAGTGATCTCAATGACAATAAAAATACTCACAAATAAAGACCAACCAGCAATAACTATTAACCAACCTCCATAACCATACAATGCCGCTACCCCCATACAATCCTCCCGCATTAATTCTACTTCATCCCCTTCAAAAACAACCCAATCCCCCATATTCTTTAAATCAAACCCCGCTCCAACCCCATCATTTACTATTAAAACAACTAATCCCACTTCCAATAACACCCCTAATATAAACATCCCTAAAATTACCATATTTGAGCCCCAAGTCTCAGGATACTCCTCAGTTGCCATTGCAGTAGTATAACCAAATACTACTAACATACCCCCTAAATAAATTAAAAACATCATTAGACCCAAAAATGAGCCTCCAAAACTTAATACAATACCGCAACCTACTCCCCCACTGACAATTAATCCTAACCCCCCATAAATTGGAGACGGCTTAGAAGAAAACCCTACGAAGCCGACTACAAATATTACACTCAATAAAAACACTACATATGTCATAGTTCTTACATGGACTTAAACCATGACCAATGACATGAAAAATCACCGTTGTATTCAACTACAAGAACCTAATGACCAACATTCGTAAAACTCACCCCCTGCTAAAAATAGTCAATCACTCTTTAATTGACCTCCCCGCCCCATCGAATATCTCCGCCTGATGAAATTTCGGCTCCCTTCTAGGCCTGTGCCTAATTATCCAAATCCTAACCGGCCTATTTCTAGCTATACATTATACCTCAGACACACTAACAGCATTCTCATCAGTCACCCATATTTGCCGGGATGTAAACTACGGCTGACTTATCCGTTATCTTCACGCAAACGGAGCATCAATATTCTTTGTCTGCCTCTATATGCACGTAGGCCGTGGAATTTACTACGGATCCTACACTTACCTAGAGACTTGGAATATTGGTATCATCCTACTATTCGCTGTAATAGCCACAGCATTCATAGGCTATGTCCTCCCATGGGGCCAGATATCCTTCTGAGGTGCAACTGTAATTACTAACCTCCTGTCAGCCATTCCCTATATTGGAACAACCCTAGTTGAATGGATTTGAGGCGGGTTTTCAGTCGACAAAGCCACACTCACCCGATTCTTCGCCTTCCACTTCATTCTCCCATTCATCATTGCGGCCTTAGTAATAATTCACCTACTCTTCCTCCATGAAACTGGCTCTAATAACCCATCAGGTATCCCCTCAGATTCAGATAAAATTCCATTTCACCCCTACTACACTATTAAAGATACCCTAGGATTCCTTCTTCTCACTCTTCTCCTCCTCCTCCTAGTCCTATTTTCTCCTGACTTACTAGGAGACCCAGACAACTACACCCCCGCAAACCCCCTTAATACACCACCTCACATTAAACCTGAGTGATACTTCCTATTTGCCTACGCTATCCTACGTTCTATCCCCAACAAACTTGGGGGAGTGTTAGCCCTAGTGATGTCTATTCTCATTCTAGCCATCTTCCCCCTCCTACATATTTCCAAACAACGTAGTATAATATTCCGTCCCATTAGCCAAGTCCTCTTCTGAATCCTCGTTGCAGACCTCCTCACACTAACATGAATTGGCGGCCAACCAGTTGAGCACCCATTCATTACTATCGGACAAGTAGCATCTATCCTGTATTTCTCAATTATCCTGATCCTATTACCCCTTGCAAGCTTAATCGAAAACAAAATCCTTAAATGAAGGCCCCAGTAGTATAAATATTACCCTGGCCTTGTAAGCCAGAAATGGAGATGACTCTCCCTAGGACATCAGAGAAGAGGCTCCTGCCCCACCATCAACTCCCAAAGCTGATATTCTACTTAAACTACCCTCTGCTTCCTTGCTCCCACCCAAATCTGAATACCTCCCCAGTATTAATAAACTTTTTCACCAACCTATGTAATTCGTGCATTACTGCATGTCCCCATACATAAATGTATCTCCATCATTAATTTATAATCACCATAGGACATTCTATGTTTAATTGTACATTACAACCTTTCCCCCATGCATATAAGCTAGTACATTACTGCTTTACAGTACATACCCCATTCACAGCCTAATCCACCCAACCTCTATACCAACACGAATATTCTTCTCCACCAACATTCCTTCAATCACCATAAGTCCATTCAGTCCATAATCGGACATAGACCATCTTAGTCAAATCATTTCTCGTCCCCATGACTATCCCCCTCCCCCAGCGATTTCTTAATCTACCATCCTCCGTGAAACCAGCAACCCGCCCACCTCGGATCCCCCTTCTCGCTCCGGGCCCATACCACTTGGGGGTTTCTAAACTGAAACTATAACTGGCATCTGGTTCTTACCTCAGGGCCATTACCCTAAGATCGCCCACTCGTTCCTCTTAAATAAGACATCTCGATGGACTAATGACTAATCAGCCCATGCTCACACATAACTGTGATGTCATGCATTTGGTATTTTTAATTTTTTGGGGTATGCTTGGACTCACCATGGCCGCGGCGGGCCCTGACCCAGTGCACTTCCTCGCAGACGAGCACCTAATGTACACCCTCCATCCTCATAATTATGAGCCGGGACTAACTTTCCATGCTTGACGGACATAAGAAAATTTTGCATACACCTACACCTACACCCACGCATACGCATACGCATACGCATACGCATACGCATACGCATACGCATACGCATACGCATACGCATACGCATACGCATACGCATACGCATACGCATACGCATACGCATACGCATACGCATACGCATACGCATACGCATACGCATACGCATACGCATACGCATACGCATACGCATACGCATACGCATACGCATACGCATACGCATACGCATACGCATACGCATACGCATACGCATACGCATACGCATACGCATACGCATACGCATACGCATACGCATACGCATACGCATACGCACACGACTTTACCCTACACAATTTTGTATTCATCAAACCCCCCCCACCCCCCCCATTAAGTAATTCATAGCCCCAAGGCGATGAATATAACCATACACTCTAATTCCTGCCAAACCCCAAAAACAAGAATCTCCGCATGGTACTTACTTAATCATTCCTTTACCACAATCGAATCACATCCCGTTCCCAAAAACCTCTATTAAATAAAAATAAAAGGTTTTACGCTCCCAAATCTCAATTAACTGATTTTTTTTTTGCAATTTAAAACGCACCTTCACAATACTGACATAGCACTCTAGCTTTTATTTTCCATTTAACAGACTTGTCTCTATTAAATAAAAATAAAAGGTTTTACGCTCCCAAATCTCAATTAACTGATTTTTTTTTTGCAATTTAAAACGCACCTTCACAATACTGACATAGCACTCTAGCTTTTATTTTCCATTTAACAGACTTGTCTCTATCATAGGACTGAATTCTGGGAAATCCCCAATTACTA